AAAATAAGAACAGCCCCTACATTCAAAGCTCCTTTTTTACCATTAGCAAGAACTTGTTTCAGTTGCAGATCATAAGGAATTCGAACAACTGCTTCAAATACAGTATCAGGAAGTACCGCTTGTGGAACCTCGATATCCACGGGTTTATTAGCTAAATGGCAATTGGCACATACAATACGGCCAGTCGCTTCTCGTGGATTTTCATAACCCTGCTGTGCAAAAATGGGATATGCATTTGAAAGGGGTGCCTGGGTTATTATATATATCATGAGCGATACGGAAATGGATCGAGTAATCTCTTTCTTTATCCAAAAAAAGGTATTTTTAGTTTGCATGGTCCAATCATTGATCCCGAAAATTTATACAATAAAATTAGGCAGGTCGCTAGTATAGTTCCCTATCTATAATTTTGCTATTTACTTAAATATAAATGATTTTACTGGAATATTGGAGGAATCCCTTGGATGGGTAGAAAGAATAAGTACAATTTTGAATGTTTTGCTTATCTACAAAGTAACAAATATTATAATTGGATCGTTCGATCATTTTTCAGTCATTCATTGAATGATAAATCACTACAAGTGAAGGAGATACACGATTTAAATAACGAAAGATCCAATATTTTAAAATTGTATCTAAAATGACTGGAAAAGTAGAAACAAGACCGGATATAATTTGATCATTATGAGCAAATCCAAAATCTTTGTAGACAGAGCCAATCATTAGTTCCCAACCGTGGGGCGAATGGAATCCTATACATAAATCAGTTAATAAAAGAATAGAAAAGGCTTTTATTGTGTCGCTTAAGTTATATAGGAATTCTTGAACCCAAGAGTTAAGAATAACAAGTTCTTCATTACCTAGAATAGAATAACCACTTAGAATAACGAAACAGATTATATTTGTCGAGAAGTGTAAAATTGTATGCGTGCGATCCTCATTGTGCATCTTGATCAATTGGATCGTTTCTTTGTAGATTTCGATGCGAGGCTTTTGTAAATGTGCTTCCGGGTATTCCTTTAACATTTCGTCCAAACGTAGGAGTTCCTCTAAGTCTATGAATTTTTTTAGAATACTCTTTTCTTGAATATCATTCAAAAAAATTTCGGATTGCCTAGTATTCCACCAATTAGTAACCCAAGATTCCAGACTTTTATTAAATGAGAGAGAGATCCACCAAGGCAAAAATACTATAGATGCAAGATATAGAAGGGAAATGAATACTTTCTTTTTTGCCATTTTTTCGTCTGTGAATTTTAAAATTTTTACTGAACGCACCTCGTTCGTCGACTCTATACGATACTAATATTTATATCAAGCATAGGTTCTATTACAAGTTATCGAGCCCATGAATCTATTTCCGATTTTTTTTTTTTTGTGATTCAGTACAGTGGTTAGTCCTTGAATTTAGAAAGAATACAGAAATAGAATAAGAAAAAGCCCACTTCAAATTAATAGTAGTTGGATTGCGAGACGAAAGAACTCCCGTTCTATCAAAATATCAAATATTTCTAAAAAAAAAAATTTCTTTACTTTATTATATTATGATTTATTATGAAATGTTTTGTTTTAATATATGATGAATCTATTATTTAGATTTGTTACTGAATTGAGTTAAGTGGGTTTACATACGCATAAAAAAAAAATTGTGGACACAAAAAATTTTGTTTTAGAATTATTTCGTATACGTTTGCTTTGGCTCGAATAAGCGTTCTGAAGAAACTTCAGTTAAGTTATGCTATATAAAAAAACGAGGATTCTTGAGTTTTTTCTCTCTTGCAAAGTATTCATTCTTCAGTTCCTTTTTTCAAAATACTTCAATTGGTACACGCAAGAAATAGGCCAATTCAGCAGCTTTTTGTTCAATTTCTCGTGGAGTCAAATTCTCATCAGTACGAGTCAAGGGAATGGCCCCCTGGCCTTTGATTTCCATATAAAGGACACGACGAGCATAAATACCTTCTTTAATTTCTATTCTGATGGACTGAATGTCTTTCATAAGGAATCGGAGGAATATGCGACGATTTTTTCCAGGAAATCCCCAACGAAAAATACACACTACGCCCTCTTTTATATCGAATCGATCATAACCACTACCTACATTCCACAAAATTGTGCACCACAAATAGGAGCTAATAAAAAGACCTGCGATCCCATAGAAAGACATCACGATCCCTTGTGGAAAAAAAATTATTTGCTGAGAAGGAAATAAAGATATAAAATTCCTACCAAAATAACTGGACGTTCCAACCAATAAAAACCCCAATGAACCTAAAAAAAGAATAAAGGCCCAGCAGAAATTACTTGTTTTTCGAGACCCCGCTATAAGTTCTATCCATATACGTTCTGATCGCCAACTCATACTATAACTAGACCTAGTTGCATTTTATTGGAATTGGGAGAATAACAAAAATAAATTTTATTTTACTTTTTTTTGTTTCCGAAGTAACTCTCATCAACCAGCACTATTATGATGTGAACGTTTAGGGGTAATTCATCGAATTTCTTAGATCCAAACTAAAGCAATAACATCCCTTTCATATGATATATGATTTCCGAATACATAATACATATAGATATATTTACTTTACATTTCAGAAATTATCCCCGACCCCGATCTATTTGAAAATAGTTATAATTCATTTACCCATAATATCATGTTTATAGTTTATACATACATAAGAGCTTATGCCCGAAGGAAGCCACATGTTATACCATATTCTACTAAATAGATATCCGTGTTATGATCCAAGTAAGTCTTGAAAAAAAAAAAAAAAAGATTTGTCCTTATTGTATCTAAAAAATCTTGTTTTTTTGAACATAAAGAGATAAAGAAGCCATTGCAATTGCCGGAAATACTAAGCCCACTAAAGGAACAAAAATTGAGGGGAAGCTGTTGAGAGTTATCATAGAATGGGTACCTCGATTTAATATTTGTACCTGTTATTTATTGTTAGATTTATTGTTTTATATTAATATTTTAACCTTTTATTGTTATAAAGATATATTATAATTCATATATAATTGTTATATTATACTAAGTATACCTAAGTGAGTATATATACTTAATAGGGAGTATATAAGTATATGTTTTAATAAATATATATTAATTAATAAAATCCAATAAATATGTAAATAAATGGACCTATAAATCTTTCTGCATGTTTCTACATGAAATATATGTATGATAATCCACCCTTTATATTATTCGTATTATTAGTTATTATCTTGTTCTTGTCTTATAAATTTAAAAATTTTATAAAATTTACTAAAAAACAAATTCTCAAAGAATTCATTATAATAATATGATCCAACAAAAAGGATTTTTAGTGGGGGTGATTTTATTTTCGGGAGATATAGAAAGATGCAAGACCTTGTTAACCAATTTCACGGAAGAAAGAATTCACTCTTTTATTTAATCGGGATTTCCTGGTTAGTAACCAGGAATATCGATAAAAAGATGATCTGGATGGTTCTTTCTACAATTAAATCTTATGTTACCAAAGAAAAAATCTATTCTTCGTTTTTTTACTTTGATTCCTATAAATTAAATAACTACTTGATCACCACACATAAAAAATTTTATTAAGTTTTAATAAATTAATACTCTTATTAAATTAAGACTCTAAGGCTCTACTTGATCTAATTTTGATTCAAAGGAAAGAAAGCATGTAGCCGAAATAACTCACTCAGAACGCCCTTTAAAGGATTACGTGGTACGATTGGATCGAATAAGCCCTTATGGAATAAATATTCAGCCACTTGTGAATCCTCAGGTACTGTCTTATTCAATGTTTGTTCAATTACTCTTTTACCCGCAAATGCAATGTAAGCATTGGGTTCGGCGATAATGATATCTCCCAACATACCAAAACTGGCCGTCACCCCACCTGTGGTAGGGGATGTAAGGATTGATACATAAAATAACTTTTTATTTGATTGATAATCATATAAAGCAGAAGATATTTTAGCCATTTGCATCAAGCTCAAACTTCCTTCTTGCATGCGTGCTCCTCCGGAAGCACACACTATAATAAGAGGTAAAAATTGATTGGTAGCATACTCGGCCAAACGTGTGATTTTTTCGCCCACTACAGATCCCATACTACCCCCCATAAACTGAAAATCCATAACTCCAATTGCTACGGGAATACCATTTAGTTGGCCTGTGCCTGTTTGAACGGCCTCAGTTAATCCCGTATTTTTTTGATAAGAATCAATACGATCTTTATAAGGTTCCTCCTCCGAATGAAATTCAATGGGATCCAGAGAGACCATGTCTTCGTTCATAGGATCCCAAGTACCGGGATCAATCGAAAGTTCGATTCTATCGAAACTACTCATTTTCAAATGACATCCACACTGTTCACAAATATTCATTTTTGATTTTAAAAATTTTTTATAATTTAATCCATAACAATTTTCGCATTGAATCCACAAATGCCTGTATTTTTGAGTTACATTTAAATTATTAGAACTTATAGTAAAATCACTAGCATCTGTGCTAGTTTTTATACTGGAACTCTCGCTTTTACTACTATTTACGCTTTCGCTACAAATGTAACTATAAATGTAGCTGTCACTGTAATTGTCACTATTGCTTAAAATATAACTATCAATACAAATTTGAGAACGAAGATAACTGTCAATGCAACTATTAATGTGATTATTCCAAATATAATGAGAATTTGTATCATACACGTAACGATCGTGGCGAGTATCGTTACTTTTAGGTGCATTATTTATATAATTAGAAGTCTGATAATTATAAAAAGAACTTTTTAGTTCACTTAGAAAAGAACGGTCGTTGTCAATCTCAAAATTTTTATTTTCAATATCAAAATATATGGAATAGCTGTCCCTATTACTATCCCTAACGAAAAAAGTGTCAGCAGATATGAAATTCCGAATGTATCTGTCGCTGACTAAATGATCAACATTACTGTAATTAGACTTGTCATTACAATTTAAAATGTCTTTATCCATATCATTTATAATTG